TGCTCGTTGCATACCTTGATCCACTACTGTCCGAATAGCATTTCCTGCTGCGGTTTGAGCGGCAAATGGTGTACCTCTTCTTGTACCCTTGAATCCACAAGCCCCGGCGGAGGACCAAGAAATTACTCGACCCCGTACATCTGTAACAGTCACAATGGTATTGTTGAAACTTGCTTGAACATGAATAACTCCCTTTGGTATTCTACGTGCATTCTTACGTGAACTAATACGTCTATTTCTACGTGAACCAATTTTTGGTATAGGTTTTGCCATATTTTATCATCTCATAAATATAAGTCAGAGATATTATGGATATATCCATTTCATGTCAAAACAGATCTTTATTTTTTTTTTTTTTTTACTTATTTATTTGTACATCAGATCCTTTAGATTTCGAGAGTCTTTTTTGTTTTCGAAAGATTATCCTTGTCTTTGTTTATGTCTCGGGTTGGAACAAATTACTATAATTCGTCCCCGCCTACGGATCAATCGACATTTTTCACAAATTTTACGAACAGAGGCCCTTATTTTCATATTTGTCATTCCTTTTCTTAATTCCGAATCTACTTATTGGAAGAAAATAAGTTTCTTGAAATTTTTAACTTTGAATTGTATCCCCACGAAAGAATGTTGAAATTGAAAAAACCACCCAATTATTCGATTCTTTGCTTTGGAGTCTATTAATTATACGTCCTTTGGTTGAATCATAAGGACTTACCTCAATTTTTATTCTATTTCCTGGTAGTATACGTATAAAACTACGTCGAATCCTTTCCGAAACAAAACCCTGAATCAGATTTTCATTATCTAAACGAACCCAGAAGATACATACCATTGGTAAGTTGTTCAGTAATTAAACCCTCATGAATCCATTTTTGTTGTTTCATTCCAGGTAAAACTTCTTTGAAGTATCAACTAATGCAAGAGGGGCAATATTATGCCCTTTTCACAAATATGAAAGTATCATTTGGCTATCAGAAAGATTACCATATATAACACAAAATTTCTCCGCCGATTCCTTCTATTCGAGCCTTTCGGTCTGTCATTATACCTCGAGAAGTAGAAAGAATTACAATCCCCATTCCGCCTAAAATTCTAGGAATTCGTTGATAGTTAGAATATATTCGTAGACCGGGTCGACTGATCCGTTTTAAATTTAAAACAGTTCTATACAGTCCTTTCCTATTTCTTCTATGTCGTAGGGTTAAAACCAAAAAATATTTATTGCTTTCCTGATGTTTTCTCACATTTTCAATAAAACCTTCTTGTAAAAGGATTTTAACAATATTTTCAGTGATGTTAGTAGATGGTATTCGAACTGTTCTTTTTTTATTCATGTCAGCATTTCGTATAGAGGTTAGTATGTCAGCAATAGTGTCTTTACTCATGATAAACTAAGATTTTTGTTGCTCCCAAATTTTAATATAATCAACATGCTCTTTTTCTTTTTTTCTTTATTTCTGAATTCATAAATATTCAATATTTATCAATTATTAAAGGTATATACGTGATATATAAACAATCTACTAAATTAATCGGTTTCATTCAAATACTATAACTATATTACGGTCTTCCCTTATAATACTTCAGGTGCTAATGAAACTATTTTCGTGAAATTTAATTGTCTTAATTCCCGGGCGATCGCGCCAAAAATTCGGGTTCCTTTTGGATTTCCTTCTTGATCAATAACAACTGCAGCATTGTCATCATATCGTATTATCATACCGTTGTCGCGTTTGAGTTCTTTACAAGTACGTACAATTACAGCTCGGATTACTTCTGATCTTTCTAGAGGTGTATTTGGTACTGCTTCCTTGATTACAGCAACAATAACGTCACCAATATGAGCATATCGTCGATTACTAGCTCCTATGATTCGAATACACATCAATTCTCGGGCCCCGCTGTTATCCGCTACATTCAAATGGGTTTGAGGTTGAATCATATCATTTTTTTTATCGGTTTTTTCTTTTTCAATGCAAAGCAAAGGTCTAAATAAAAAAAAAAAGAAATATTATTTGTTCAAAACAAAAAAAGAAACCTGCAATTGTTTTTTTTCATCCAAAAAACCTCTTTCCTTTGTTTCTACATTCCTATCCCGAAAGAATGAATTGAGTTCGTATAGGCATTTTGGATGCCGCTATTGAAATAGCCCTTCTGGCTATATTTTCTGCTACTCCGCTCATTTCATAAAGTATTCTACCGGGTTTAACGACAGCTACCCAATATTCGGGAGATCCCTTCCCCGAACCCATGCGCGTTTCTGTAGGTCTTACTGTAACAGGTTTGTCTGGAAATATGCGTACCCATATTTTTCCACCGCGGCGTGCATTTCGTGTCATTGCTCGCCGCCCTGCTTCTATTTGTCTAGATGTGATCCAAGCGGGTTCAAGCGCTTGAAGAGCATATCTACCGAAGCAAATACGATTACCTCGATAAGATCTTCCTTTCATTCTTCCTCTATGTTGTTTACGGAATCTGGTTCTTTTGGGGTTATAGTTGATGGTTGTTTATCAATTCCATCCATCTCTACTACAGAACCGGACATGAGAGTTTCTTCTCATCCAGCTCCTCGCGAATTAAACGATTAAAAAATAATATACATGGTAAATAATATATGTAATCGTGGGATTCTTTGAAATTTCATCTAATCTATTATAAATATAAATTATAATTTTTTTTTTTGTTTTTTTTATATAATTAAATTATAAATTAAACACGTATTCTATTTATAGATAATGTCGTTTTGGTATAACGTTATAATGAATCTTTATTTTGTTTTGCCTTTTATTATCATATGGAATCGACTAAAATTTATAAATAAAAAAAATTCGCGGGCGAATATTTACTCTTTCAACATTCAGTTGTAAGATTAGTCTATGACATGACCTCTCAGAATAAATGAATAGGTTTCTGGTTCGTTCCGCCATCCTACCCAATGAATCATTAGGATTCGTTTTCAATAGAATCTTATGCATTCACAGGTTCTGTCGTTCCCACCACTTCTCGATTAATGGTTAGGTCTGAATTCTACAACGGAGCCCCTACTTAAATTTATTCTTGAGTCAACCTTCTCAGTCTTTATTGGCTCGGGGCTCTTGATTTTTTGTTCTATGCACGGATTTGTCTAATTATGGATCAATCAGTATTGATGCTTTATTACATTCCCTTTATATGAGATGACTCATAGACCTTACATATTGGAATCATATATCATTGATATTATTTATTTTTCTATCTTTCTCTCACCCTTCCATTTATCTGTATACTTTTATTGCTTTACAACTCATAATCAGATTGGTTTTTATTTTTTTTTTTTGTTTATGCAAAAAATTTTTCAGTTGTTACAATGATATGACTCATATATCATATCTTGACTGGTTCTTTATATCCAGATAATGCGAAGCGATGAGTTGGTTATTACTTCTATAGTTATCAGTTCGTACTACGGGCCGGTCCATTTTTTGGAATCCTAATCCTAAAAAAAAAAACCAACGAGTCACACACTAAGCATAGCAATTATATCAAATGATTAATCGAATTTTTATTCAACCTTATAGAATTGTTCGTTTTTTTTTATTTATTTAACATAAATAGAATGAAAGAGTTTGCCATTTTTTGTTTTATCACCAGATAGAACTAAATATAAGTCAAGTAAGTTCTTATTATTCCTCGTCTACAAATATCCAAATTTTGATGCCTAATACCCCATAGATAGTTCGAACTGCATAGGAACAATAATCAATTTTAGCTCGAATGGTTTGTAGAGGAACCCTACCTTCTCTGATCCATTCAACACGTGCAATTTCTTTTCCGTCGATACGCCCTGCAATTTGTACTTGAATTCCTTTTGTACCTGCCTGTTCAGTTAATTCAATAGCTTTTTTCATTGCTTTTCGAAATGAAACTCTATTCTTTAATTGTCCGGCTATAAATTCTGCAAGAATATTGGGGTGCCCGTAAGGATTTGCAATTCTTGTAATAGCAATGTTGAGTTTTCGGTTTACACAATTGAGTTCATTTTGTACATTCATCTGTAATTCTTCGATTCTTCGAGTCCTGTCTTCTATTAATAACTTGGGGAATCCCATATGGATTATGACCTGAATTAAATCGATTCTTTTTTGAATCTCTATACGTGCAATTCCCTCGACATTAGAGGATATTTTAATATTCTTTTGTACATAATTTTGTACATAATTTTTGATACAATCTCGTATTTTTTGATCTTCTTGCAGGCCCTCTGAATAATTTTTTGGTTGTGCAAACCAAAGAGAATGATGACCTTGGGTTGCACCAAGTCTGAAACCAAGTGGATTTATTTTTTGTCCCATACTCCCCCACTACTATTACTATATATATCGTGAAACGTCATATCTGTATGTATTTTTTTTTTATCCATTCGGGTTTTTTTAAACATAACATAATCTAGCGTATTTGTATTTTTTATAATATAGAATATCCTTCCTTTAAATATTCCTCAGCTCGAATTTATAGCTTTTAGTTTTAGCTATTTCTTCCTCTTCATCTAAAGATATATCTTTCAATACAATAGTTATATGACAAGTGGATCTTTTTATTGGATAACTCCGTCCTCGAGCTCGAGGCTTTAATTTTTTCACAGTTGTGCCCTCGTTAACTTCGGCTTTACTAATGATTAAACTTGTTTCGTTGAAACCCTTATTGTGATTAGCATTTGCTGCTGCAGAATAAACCAATTTTAAAATGGCATAACATGCTCGATAAGGCATGAGTTCGAGTATCATAAGTGTTTCTTCATAGGACCGCCCACGAATTTGATCAATTACTCTTCTTGCTTTGTGAGCAGACATACATATATGTTGGCCTAAAGCGTATACTTCTGTATATCGGTTGGTCTTTCTCTTCTTTATCATAAGGTTCACCTCTCATTAATAAATGATAAGTATCTATATTTTATTATTTTTTAATTAATTAAAAATATTAACGACGCGATTTACTATCATTTTTCGCATGCCCCC